GCTGCTGTAGCTTAATAAAGCATGGCACTGAAAATGCCAAGATGGGACTTAATACCTCCCCAGCGACACAAAGATCTGGTCCTGGTCTTACCATCAGTTCTAACTAAACTTACACATGCAAGCCTCTTCGCCCCAGTGAAAATACCCTTTATCATCCCATTTAGAGGAAAAGGAGTTGGTATCAGGCTCAAACAGCCCAAAACACCAAGTTAAGCCACACCCCCAAGGGAATTCAGCAGTGACGATGTAGAATGATTAAACCTCTAGAGGAACCTAGATTACCTAGTTATAGTTAAGATAGTCGGTCAATTTCGTGCCAGCCACCGCGGTTATACGAGAGACTTAAACTGATAGTCATCGGCGTAAAGCGTGATTAAGGACCCGTATCACTAAAGTTAAACTCTGACCCAGCTGTTATACGCCCCCGTCTACGAGAAACCCAATAACGAAAGTAACTTTACCACCTCCTGAATTCACGGTAGCCGGGGCACAAACTGGGATTAGATACCCCACTATGCCCGGCCTCAAACTTTGATTAATTACAATTTTATTCGCCAGGGAACTACGAGCGTCAGCTTAAAACCCAAAGGACTTGGCGGTGCCCTACACCTCCTAGAGGAGCCTGTTCTATAATCGATGATCCACGATACACCTCACCGTTTCTTGCCAAAACCGCCTATATACCGCCGTCTCCAACTTACCCTATGAAGGATTTACAGTAAGTTCAAAGATCACTCATCAGAACGTCAGGTCAAGGTGTAGCGAATGAAACGGGAAGAAATGGGCTACATTTTCTATTTTAGATCACACGGACAGTCAGTATGAAACCTGATTATGAAGGAGGATTTAGCAGTAAAAAGAAATCAGCAAGTTCTTTTTAAGTCGGACCTAGGGCGCGTACACACCGCCCGTCACCCTCTTCAACTCATTTCACCCTATTTATAATAAAATAATTGGAGATAAGAAGAGGCAAGTCGTAACATGGTAAGTATACCGGAAGGTGTACTTGGAACAGTATGTAGCTTAATTAAAGCCCCTCGCTTACACCGAGCCTCTGCCCGATAATCCCGGGTCATCCTGACAGTTACTCCTCCAGCCTGAACACACATACAAGCTTAATTTTTAAGCATCACTTTAATTAACCTAAAACATTCTTAATCTTCAGTATATGTGATAGAAAAAGAACCCAGAGCTATAATAACAGTACCGCAAGGGAAAGATGAAATAAAAGTGAAATATTTTCAAACTTAACAAAGCAGAGTTTACACCTTGTACCTTTTGCATCATGGCCTAACAAGTCTAATTCAGGCAAAAAGAATTCTAGTCTGACCCCCCGAAACTAAGTGAGCTACTCCAAGGCAACCCCAAGAGTTAACCCGTCTCTGTGGCAAAAGAGTGGGAAGACCTTCGAGTAGAGGCGATAAACCTATCGAACTTAGTGATAGCTGGTTGCTCAGGAAAAGAATATTAGTTYTTCCTTAAGAATAGACTAACACTTTTTAAGTAAATCAAATTCTTAAGAGCTATTCAATAAGGGTACAGCCTTATTGAAAAAGGATACAACCTATGCTTCAGGTTAATGATTATATATAAAAAGGTGTAAGGTAAAGTTGGCCTAAAAGCAGCCACCTAATTAAAAGCGTCAAAGCTTTACCTTTTTCCCACCTCCCATTCGATTATTACTCCAAAACCCGATACTACTACTGAGCTGCTCTATACTTCTATAGAAGCATTTATGTTAGGACTAGTAACATAGAATTAATTCTCTTACATGTAAGTATACATCAGATTGAATACTTCACTGATTTTTACTCAGTCTTGAACCAAAAGTAATACCCCCCCCCCGAAAACCTTACTCACTCAACTGTTAACCTGACACAAGAACATGAAAAAAAGATTAAAAGAAGGGGAAGGAACTCGGCAAATATAGGTCCCGCCTGTTTACCAAAAACATCGCCTTTTGAACACTATAAAAGGTAACGCCTGCCCAGTGACAATTTGTTTAACGGCCGCGGTATTCTGACCGTGCGAAGGTAGCGTAATCACTTGTCTTTTAAATAGAGACTAGTATGAATGGCATCACGAGGACTTAACTGTCTCCCCCCTCCAATCAGTGAAACTGATCTCCACGTACAAAAGCGTGGATAAACTCATAAGACGAGAAGACCCTATGGAGCTTAAAACCAAAAACCACCTATTTAACCTACTATATTAATATATTACTAAAATAATAGGCCTAGTTTAGGTTTTCAGTTGGGGTGACTGTGGAGAAAAATTAATCCTCCATGTAGACTTAAGCTTAGAGCAACCGCTCCATGCATTAGCAAGCCTAACTTTACTTGATCCAATATTTTGATCAACGGACCAAGTTACCCTAGGGATAACAGCGCAATCCATTTCAAGAGTTCATATCGACAAATGGGTTTACGACCTCGATGTTGGATTAGGACATCCAAGTGGTGCAGCCGCTACTAAGGGTTCGTTTGTTCAACGATTAAAGTCCTACGTGATCTGAGTTCAGACCGGAGTAATCCAGGTCAGTTTCTATCTATGATATAACTTTTTCTAGTACGAAAGGACCGAAAAAGTAGAGCCTCTATAACCTACAAGCTCTAGCTTAACATTATTGAATTTATCTCAAACAAGAATAAGCTTAATATTAAACCTAAGATAAGGCGCTAGCGTGGCAGAGACAGGTAATTGCAAAAGCCCTAAGACCTTTTAATCGGAGGTTCAATTCCTCCCACTAGCTATGCGATTCTTAATTAATATCCTTGAGTTCCTAATTAACCCTCTATTATATATTATCCCCATCCTACTAGCTGTAGCATTTCTCACACTTCTAGAACGGAAAGTGCTAGGATATATACAACTTCGAAAAGGTCCAAATATAGTAGGTCCTATAGGACTGCTACAACCTTTAGCGGACGGCGTAAAACTATTTATTAAAGAACCAATTCAACCCCTCACCTCCTCTCGCACCCTATTTATCCTAGCCCCAATCATAGCCCTAACTCTGGCTCTCCTCATCTGAATGCCTTTACCTATACCTTTCTCACTTTCGGATCTTAACCTAGGAGTTCTTTTTATATTAACAATCTCAAGCTTAGCAGTATACTCTATTTTAGCCTCCGGTTGAGCCTCAAACTCAAAATACGCCCTTATTGGTGCTCTACGTGCAGTTGCCCAGACAATCTCCTATGAAATCTCTTTAGGACTAATTCTACTTTGCCTTGTCATCTTTACAGGTGGGTTTTCTCTTTATAATTTTAACATCACCCAAGAACACATTTGACTTATTATTCCTGGCTGACCACTAGCTTTTATATGATTCACATCTACTCTAGCTGAAACTAATCGTGCCCCATTCGACTTAACTGAAGGGGAATCAGAACTGGTCTCAGGCTTTAATGTAGAATATGCAGCAGGACCATTCGCTTTATTTTTTCTCGCCGAATATGCCAATATTATAATAATAAACACCTTATCAGTTATTCTATTTTTAGGATCATCACACTCTAACTTTCCAGAATTAACCACAATTTCTCTTATGATCAAAGCAGCTATTCTGACCTTTGTCTTTATCTGAGTACGAGCATCATACCCTCGATTTCGTTACGATCAACTAATACACCTTATATGAAAAAACTTTCTTCCTCTCACTTTAGCTTTAACCCTTTGACATATCTCTATTCCTTTATCGATACTAGGACTAGCCCCTCAATATTAGATCTGTGCCTGAAAGCTAAGGTACACTTTGATAGAGTGTAATATAGGGGTTCAAACCCCCTCTGATCTTTAGAGGGGTGGGAATTGAACCCACTCTTGAGAGACCAAAACTCTCAGTACTTCCCATATACTTCCCCCTACTAAAATGAACTACACCCTAAATATTTTATCATCGACACACAACGGGCACCTTAAATAAGATATACACCTTACTTAATATTATTGTGTTTACAAAACTAAAATCACCTGACAATTAACCCTTTATGCGTATATTCTATTAAAGTAAAGTCAGCTAAATAAGCTCTTGGGCTCATGCCCCAAACATGTGGAGTCAAACCCACCTTTACTAACGAAATTCATGCCTAACCCCCTAATTTCCAATCACATGACTATAAAGTAGGCTAAACAAGCTTTTGGGCCCATACCCCAAAAATGAAGGTTAAACCCCTTCCTTTATAATATGGGACCTCTTGCCTGATCTTGATTTTTAACTGCCCTTGGCCTGGGTACTTTTATAACTATGTCTAGTTATCATTGAATCGTAGCTTGGATGGGCTTAGAGATTAATACCCTTGCCATTATCCCCCTTCTAGCTTACAATCATCACCCACGCGCAGTAGAAGCTGCTACAAAATATTTCCTAACACAAGCCGCAGCTGCCGCTCTTATTTTATTCTCTAGTATTAATAACGCTTGAATAATAGGAGAATGAGATATCACCAATTTAACCGACCCTACCTCTATCTCCTTAATGACTATTGCCCTTTCAATTAAACTAGGACTTGCCCCGTTCCATTTCTGACTTCCCGAAGTTCTTCAAGGGTCAACACTTATTTGTGGCTTGATTTTAACAACATGACAAAAATTAGCCCCAATATCTCTTATATATATAATTGCGCCTAACCTAAATCCACCGCTTCTTCTTACTATAGCTACACTTTCTATCATACTCGGGGGATGGGGTGGTATTAATCAGACACAAACTCGTAAAATTCTGGCCTACTCCTCAATTGCTCATCTAGGGTGAATAGCTGCTGTTATTTCTATTTATCCACCATTAGCTTTTTTTAATCTAATTATCTATATCCTGATAACAACTTCAATATTTATTACCTTTCTAATTTTATCATCAACATCTATCTCTTCCCTAACCTTCTCATGAACAAAAACCCCTATTATTATAACTTTAGCTTCACTCGCGCTTCTTTCGATAGGCGGACTACCACCACTATCTGGGTTTTTCCCTAAACTTATAGTCCTTGTTGAACTTGTTCGACAAAACTCGATAATTACTGCTTCTATTATAATTTTATCTGCATTACTTAGCTTGTTTTTCTATGTTCGTCTTCTTTATTTCTTAACATTAACAACTTACCCTAATACCTTTTCTTCCTCTACCTGGTGACGAACTAAACCATTAACTTTCACAATGCTAGTATCAATTTTTTTAATTTACTCTTCTCTTCTTCTCCCTGTTCTACAATCATTTGTTAATTTATTTTAACATCTTAAGACTTGCAGGATATTACCCCACATCCTCTGGATGCAAACCAGATACTTTTAATTAAGCTAAAACCTTCTAGAAGGGCGGGCCTTGATCCCACGAAAATTTAGTTAACAGCTAAAAACTCAATCCAGCGAGCTTCCTTCTACTTCTACCGTCTGTTAAAAAACGGTAGAAGCCCCGGCGGGTGTCACCCGCTTCTCTGGGTTTGCAATCCAGCATGATTTCACCACAGGGCCTGATAAAAAAAGGATTTTAACCTTTGTTCTTAGGGCTACAACCTACCGCCTAACTCTCGGCCATCTTACCAGTGACAATTGCTCGATGATTTTACTCTACTAATCACAAGGACATCGGCACCCTGTACTTCATTTTCGGTGCCTGGGCAGGCATAGTTGGAACCGCTTTAAGCCTTATTATCCGAGCAGAACTTAGCCAACCCGGGACACTTCTAGGAGACGACCAGATCTATAACGTTGTAGTAACGGCCCATGCCTTCATTATAATTTTCTTCATGGTTATACCCGTGATAATTGGTGGCTTCGGAAACTGACTAACACCATTAATGCTTGGAGCACCAGATATGGCTTTCCCTCGTATAAATAATATAAGCTTCTGATTGCTTCCACCTTCTTTTTTACTGCTACTAGCTTCTTCAACAGTTGAGTCTGGGGCGGGTACCGGCTGAACAGTCTACCCCCCTCTGGCTGGCAACTTAGCTCATGCTGGGCCATCAGTTGATCTCACCATTTTTTCCTTACATTTAGCAGGGGTATCTTCTATTCTTGGGGCTGTCAATTTTATCACCACTATCCTTAACATAAAACCCCCCGCCATAAATCAGTATCAAACCCCATTATTCGTTTGGTCTGTGTTAATCACCGCAATTTTACTATTATTATCTTTACCAGTCTTGGCTGCAGGGATCACAATACTATTAACGGATCGAAACCTTAATACTACCTTCTTTGACCCGGCGGGAGGAGGAGATCCTGTACTGTATCAACATTTATTCTGATTCTTTGGCCACCCGGAGGTATACATTTTAATTCTTCCTGGTTTTGGTATAGTTTCTCACATTGTAACTTATTATTCGGGTAAAAAAGAACCCTTTGGTTACATAGGAATAGTTTGAGCCATAATATCTATCGGCCTTCTAGGTTTTATTGTTTGGGCCCACCACATGTTTACCGTAGACTTAAATGTAGACACCCGAGCTTACTTTACCTCTGCAACTATAATCATTGCCATTCCAACAGGGGTCAAAGTTTTTAGTTGACTCGCCACTATTCATGGAGGTGTCACTAAATGAGACGCAGCAATATTATGAGCCATCGGCTTTATCTTCCTTTTCACAGTAGGGGGTCTAACCGGAATTGTCTTAGCTAATTCTTCTCTAGATATTGTTCTCCATGATACCTACTACGTAGTAGCCCATTTTCATTATGTTCTGTCTATAGGCGCTGTATTCGCAATTATGGGCGGCTTTGTCCACTGGTTTCCACTATTCACAGGTTATACTCTCCATGAAACCTGAACTAAAATTCACTTTGGCGTGATATTCGTTGGTGTCAACCTCACTTTTTTCCCTCAACATTTCCTGGGCCTAGCTGGAATACCACGACGATATTCTGATTATCCGGATGCGTACACAGCATGAAACACAATCTCATCAGTAGGCTCTTTAATCTCCTTAATCGCTGTAATCTTAATAATATATATCATCTGAGAAGCCCTCTCAATAAAACGTGAAGTTTTTATTGCAGAACTAACATCAACTAATCTTGAATGACTTCATGGTTGCCCACCTCCATATCATACCTTTGAGGAACCCACTTTTGTTCAAATCCAAACTTTACATTATCAAGAAAGGAAGGAGTCGAACCCCCCTAATGCGATTTCAAGTCACATGCATTACCAATCTGCCACTTTCTCATCTGAAGTGTTAGTAAACTATTACATTATCTTGTCAAGATAGGATTATGGGTGGGACCCCCGTACATTTCTATGACACAACCTATTCAACTTGGCTTCCAAGACGCGGCCTCACCTATTATAGAGGAACTTCTTCATTTTCATGATCACGCATTAATCGCTGTTTTTCTAATTAGTATCCTAGTTCTTTATATTCTTACATCTTTAATGACCTCAAAACTAACTAATACTAATCTTATTGATGCTCAAGAAATTGAAATAGTTTGAACCGTCATACCCGCTATTATTCTCATTGTAATTGCCCTCCCTTCACTTCGTATCCTTTACTTAATGGATGAAATCAACAACCCATTAATTACAGTAAAAGCCACAGGTCATCAATGATATTGAACTTACGAATATGGTGATGACGGAGTAATGTACTATGACTCCTATATAACCCCAACTACAGAACTTCAACCAGGTCAACTACGTCTATTAGAAGTTGATAATCGCATATTAGCACCTACTTATTTTCCTATCCGCATACTCGTCACTGCAGAAGATGTATTACACTCATGAGCAGTTCCTTCTTTAGGGGTAAAAACTGACGCTATCCCAGGCCGATTAAACCAAACATCTTTTATTTCTTCATGACCTGGAGTTTTTTATGGACAATGTTCTGAAATTTGCGGCGCAAATCATAGTTTTATACCTATTGTTATCGAAACGATCCCTGTTATAAATACAGACCCTTGACTTTTATAATAAACTTTTCACTAAGAAGCAAGACAGGAACGAGCAATAGCCTTTTAAGCTGTATATGGGTGACTCCTAATCACCCTTAGTGAATGCCTCAATTAAACCCATCTCCTTGATTTTTTATTTTAACCTTATCATGACTAGTTTTTCTATTTATTTTTACTTCTAAAATTAAAAATATTCGCCCCCTTCAAAAACCACATACAACACTAATCTTTGTACCTAATATTAATCACTGACCCTGATCATGAACTTAAATCTATTTGACCAATTTGCCAGTCCAACACTACTAGGAGTTCCCTTATTTATAGTAGCCTTAACCGTTCCAACCTTACTTTTATCTCGCCCCTCCGCTCGATTAGTCAGCGGCCGTTTATTCACCGCACAATCTTGACTTCTTGTCAATCTTACCAAACAACTTTTTTCTCAAGTCAAATTTTCAGGGTACAAATGAGCTCTGTTGTTTACCTCCCTTATTGTCTACCTTCTCTTAATAAACCTAATAGGCCTTCTCCCTCATACATTCACACCTACAACTCAACTTTCCGTGAACATAGCGTTTGCCGTTCCATTCTGACTGGCCACTGTAATTCTAGGTATACAAAAGCAACCCACTAAATCTTTAGCTCACCTATTACCCGAAGGAACACCGACACTACTGATTCCAGCCCTTATTATAATTGAAACTATTAGCTTATTTATTCGACCACTAGCCTTAGGAGTACGACTTACAGCAAACTTAACAGCAGGACACCTCTTAATTCAATTAATTGCTTCTGCCGCCTTCGCTCTTTTCTCCATAACCCCATTATTATCAATTATTACCACTTCAGTTCTATTCTTATTAACTATTCTTGAAATCGCAGTAGCAATAATCCAAGCCTATGTCTTCGTTTTACTTCTAACACTTTATCTTCAAGAAAACACCTATGGCCCACCAAGCTCACGCTTATCATATAGTTGAACCTAGCCCGTGACCCTTAACAGGAGCCCTTGCTGCTCTTCTCCTTACCTCTGGACTGGCATTATGATTTCATTTCCAAAAAACCACAGTCCTCATTTTAGGACTAATTGTATTATTTTTCACAATAATTCAATGATGACGAGATGTAGTTCGAGAAGCTACTTATCAAGGTCACCACACCATCTTGGTTCAAAAAGGTTTACGATACGGAATAATTCTTTTTATTACCTCGGAAGTATTTTTCTTCATCGGATTTTTCTGAGCCTTTTACAACGCCAGTCTAGCCCCAACTCATGAAATCGGGGGATGCTGACCCCCGACAGGCATTATTACGCTAAATCCATTCGAAGTGCCTCTTCTTAATACTGCTGTACTACTTGCCTCTGGTGTAACAGTTACTTGAACCCACCATAGTATTATAGAAGGAAATCGTAAAGAAGCCATTCAGTCCTTAACTCTCACCACCATCTTAGGCTTATATTTTACTATTCTTCAGGCCATAGAATATTACGAAGCCCCTTTTACAATTGCAGAAGGCATTTATGGCTCCACATTCTTTGTTGCTACTGGATTTCACGGTTTACATGTTATTATCGGCTCTTTATTTTTATCGACATGTCTTCTACGTCTTTCATTACACCACTTTACCACTTCCCATCACTTCGGCTTCGAAGCCGCAGCATGATATTGACACTTCGTCGACGTAGTTTGACTATTCCTATATGTCTCTATTTATTGATGAGGCTCTTATCTTCTTAGTATTAAATAGTATAAGTGATTTCCATTCACATGGCCTCGGATCAAACCCGGGAGAAGATAATGATTGTTTCTATTTTTCTTATTGCCTCAACCCTTACAGTCATCTTAGCTTTGATTAGCTTCTGACTCCCTGTAATTAATTCTAATTCAGAAAAACTTTCCCCCTACGAATGCGGATTTGATCCTCTGGGGTCAGCACGACTACCATTCTCTATACGATTCTTCCTAGTCGCCATCCTCTTCCTTCTTTTTGATCTTGAAATCGCTCTGCTCCTTCCTTCACCCTGGGCCATGCATCTCCCATCAACCACCTCAACTATTGTTTGAGCTTCTTCTATTCTAATCCTTTTAACATTAGGCCTAATCTACGAATGACTTCAAGGGGGCCTCGAGTGAGCTGAATAAGTGGTTAGTCTAAACAAGACAATTGATTTCGACTCAATAAATTCAAGTTAAATTCTGGAACCACTTTATGACTCTCACTCATCTTAGTTTTTGCTCCGCCTTTATCCTCGGTCTCATTGGCTTAACATTCCACCGCACCCATTTGCTGTCAGCTCTTCTTTGCCTTGAAGGGACCATACTATCTCTTTACTTAGCATCATCATTATGATCCACATCCCTCTCTATCCCTATATCTTCCATTACTCCGATACTAATCTTAACATTTTCAGCCTGTGAAGCCGGCACAGGCTTAGCACTTATGGTTGCCACTACCCGAACTTATGGAAATGATAAACTTCACAATCTTAATCTACTACAATGTTAAAAATCCTTTTCTCTTCCTTACTTCTATTATTAACCTCCTGACTAACCCCATCGAAGTGGCTTTGAACTACTGTTACCTCTTACGCCCTTGTTATTGCTTTTGTTAGCCTAATTTTTCTTCAAAAACCATCAGAGTCGTGCATTTTGATTAACAAGTTTATAATAATTGATGAACTTTCAGCCCCTTTCCTAATCTTATCCACTTGACTTCTTCCAATGACACTATTAGCCAGCCAAAACCACTTATTCTCAGAACCATTAATTCGACAACGAACATATATCTCAATATTAATTATCCTACAATTATCACTCATCCTCGCTTTTTCCGCAACTGAGTTAATTATATTCTATATTTTATTTGAAACGACACTTATCCCCACCCTATTCATTATTACACGCTGAGGTAATCAAGCCGAACGTTTAAATGCTGGACAGTATTTTTTATTTTATACTTTGGCCAGCTCAATACCTCTCTTGATCGCCCTATTATTTTTACAAACATCTTTAGGAACACTTTCAATTCCCCTTCTCCACCTGACCCTTAATCTTCACGGAACTTCTTGAGCATCTAAAATCCTATGATTCGCCTGTCTATTAGCCTTTTTAGTTAAAATACCCCTTTTTGGGACACACCTTTGACTACCCAAAGCACACGTAGAAGCTCCTATCGCCGGTTCAATAGTTTTAGCCGCTATTCTTCTAAAATTAGGAGGATATGGTATCATACGGTTATTAATTTGCTTAGACCCCGCTTTAAAAACTCTCCCTTACCCTTTTATTATTTTGTCTCTATGGGGGATTATTATAACTAGTTCTATTTGCCTTCGCCAAACAGACTTGAAATCAATAATTGCCTATTCCTCAGTAAGTCATATAGGCCTAGTTATCGCCGCAATTATAATTCAAACACCATGAAGTTTTACAGGCGCCATTATTCTAATGATTGCTCACGGGTTGACCTCATCTGCTCTATTTTGTCTTGCTAACATTAGTTATGAACGCACCCATAGTCGGACACTACTACTTTCACGTGGCCTTCAAACTCTTCTTCCATTAATGGGCTCCTGATGACTAATTTCTAACTTAACTAATATAGCTTTACCCCCGTCCCCTAATTTTATAGGAGAAATTACCATCATAACTTCCCTGTTTGACTGATCCCCATGAACTATTCTTGCTACCGGCCTAGGAACATTATTAACAGCATGTTATTCACTATACATATTTTTGTCAACCCAACGAGGCACTATCCCTAACTTCACTCTTTCTATTAGTCCATCTCATTCTCGTGAACACCTCACCTTATTTTTGCATTTATATCCTCTAATTATTATTATTCTTAAACCTCAACTAATCTGAGGGGTCTTTTTTTGTGAACATAGTTTAAATAAAATACTAGATTGTGATTCTAGAAATAGGAGCTAAACTCTTCTTGTCCACCGAATTTGGTAGAACCAACGAGGACTGCTAATTACTCACTATCGTGGTTTGATTCCACGACAAATTCGGCTTTTAAAGGAAAATAGCTTATCCACTGGCCTTAGGAGCCATCACCCCCTGGTGCAAATCCAGGTAAAAGCTGTGAATATTCCTCTTATCTTTAATTCTTCCATGTTATTAATCCTACTTTTTATTTTATACCCTTTCCTCTCATCTTTTACACGTTTGACCAACCCCTCCCCACACACTGTCAAAACCTCCATTAAACAAGCCTTCATTTTAAGTCTATTCCCTTTATTTATATTTTTAGACCAAGGCACTGAATCTATTATCACCAACATTCAATGAATAAACATTAATACTTTTGATATTAATTTAAGCTTTAAATTTGACTTTTATTCGATCTTCTTCATACCTGTAGCTTTTTTTGTAACCTGATCAATTCTAGAATTTGCCTTATGGTACATAGCATCAGACCCCCAAATTAATCGATTTTTCAAATATCTCTTAGTTTTCCTAATAGCTATAATTATCCTTGTCACCGCTAATAACCTCTTTCAATTATTCATCGGCTGGGAAGGCGTAGGAATTATATCATTTCTTCTCATCGCATGATGACACTCTCGACCTGATGCTAACGCATCTGCCCTTCAAGCTGTGATTTATAATCGAATCGGAGATTTAGGCCTAATCCTTAGCATATCCTGAATGGCAATAAATTTAAACTCTTGAGAAATATCACAATTATTTATATTATATGATCATCACTCCCTTCTCCCACTACTAGGGTTTATCTTAGCAGCATCAGGTAAATCCGCTCAATTCGGCCTACACCCATGACTTCCTGCTGCAATAGAAGGACCTACTCCTGTTTCTGCGCTATTACACTCAAGCACAATAGTCGTAGCCGGAATCTTCCTACTCATTCGTGTTCATCCCCTACTCTCTCACAATAAAACTGCCCTAACGATCTGTCTTTGCCTAGGTGCTTTGACTACTCTTTTCACCGCTGCTTGCGCTCTCACCCAAAACGATATTAAAAAAATTGTAGCATTCTCTACCTCTAGTCAACTTGGATTAATAATGGTCACTATCGGGCTTAGTTTTCCTCAACTAGCATTCTTTCATATCTGCACTCACGCTTTTTTCAAAGCCATACTATTCCTCTGCTCCGGGTCTATTATTCATAACTTAAATAATGAACAAGATATTCGCAAAATAGGCGGACTGCAAAAAGCTATTCCAGTAACTACCTCCTGTTTAACAGTAGGAAGTTTAGCCCTCTCAGGGACCCCTTTTCTTGCCGGATTTTTTTCAAAAGACGCAATTATCGAAGCCCTAAATACCTCGATAACTAATTCATGGGCTCTGATTATTACCTTAATAGCCACCTCTTTCACCGCAGTCTACAGTTATCGAATTATTTTCTTTGCTTCCATAAACACACCACGATCACTGCCTTTTTCTCCAATCAATGAAAATAACCCACTAATTACTAACCCAATCAAACGCCTAGCTTGAGGCAGCATGTTATCAGGCTTAATAATTTTTGCTAGCATAAATTTGGTTAAAACTCAAACCCTTACTATACCGCTCTATCTTAAATTAACTGCTCTACTGATCTCTTTATTAGGCCTTATTCTAGCCATTGACTCTCTTAATTTAACCACCCACCAAAAAACCTACCAAACTCAAAGTTTATACACATTTTCTAATCTTTTAGCCTTCTTTCAATCTCTCTTTCATCGCTCTGCACCCTTAAATAGTCTTAACTTCGCCCAAAAAATTGCTACACACACTGTGGATATGACTTGATTGGAAAAAACTGGTCCTCAAGGTATTATTAATCTGCAAACAACCCCTACCTCTCTTTCATCATCAATCCAACAGGGCCAAATTAAAACTTACCTCACCCTTACCTTACTTACCGCTTTTTTAATTTCTTCTTATATCTTATTAAGGGTGGGGCCTAGGCCCTCCTTACTACCCGTAACGCCCCTTCAAGATGACCACGACTTAGCTCCAACACTACAAATAAAGTTAAAAGTAATACACCACCCCCAATTATTAATAAACTCCCTCCCCCCGAATATAATAAGGACACACCACTTCAATCCCCTTGAACTACCCCCAATTTCATTCCCTCATTAACCTCCTCTTTTTTCACCCCACCCACCACCATATATCCTAAACCTAGAAATAATAGATATGCTATTACATAACACCCTACTTTTCAACCTCCTCAGGCCTCAGGATAAGGCTCAGCCGCTAACGCAGCTGAGTAAGCAAATACTACTATTATCCCCCCTAAATAAACCAAAAAAAGTACTAATGATAAAAAAGAAGCCCCCGTGCTAATAATAACTCAACAGCCACCTGCCGAAACCACCACCAACCCAAGGGCCGCGAAATAAGGAGATGGGTTTGATGCAACTGCTACTAATCCCAATACCACACTAATTAAAAAAAACGAAACTAAATAAGCCACAGTTTTTACTCAGCTTTTAACCAAGGCCTGTGATACGAAAAACCACTGTTGTAATTCAACTATAAAAACCTTAATGGCTATTAACCTACGCAAAACTCATCCCTTGATTAAAATCGTGAACAATTCTTTTATCGATCTTCCTTCCCCCTCTAATATTTCAGCTTGATGAAACTTTGGCTCTCTTTTAGGTATCTGTCTAGTAGCCCAAATTTTTACAGGCTTATTTTTAGCTATACACTATACAGCCGATACATCCACAGCTTTTTCTTCCGTGGCCCATATCTGCCGAGATGTTAATTATGGCTGATTAATACGAAACCTCCACGCCAACGGCGCCTCATTCTTTTTCATCTGTATTTACCTCCATATTGGTCGAGGTATATACTACGGATCTTTTTTATTTAAAGAAACATGAAATATCGGAGTCATTCTTTTTTTTCTGGTCATGGCCACTGCCTTTGTAGGATATGTCCTTCCATGAGGCCAAATATCCTTTTGGGGGGCTACAGTAATTACTAATCTTCTTTCTGCCGCACCGTACATCGGAAACGTACTAGTCCAATGAATTTGAGGGGGGTTTTCAGTAGACAATGCCACGTTAACTCGGTTTTTTACATTCCACTTTATACTTCCTTTCATAATTATTGGTGTTACCATAATCCATCTCCTTTTTTTACATGAAACAGGGTCATCTAACCCAACCGGACTAAACTCTAACCTAGACAAAATCCCCTTCCACCCATACTTTTCTTATAAAGACCTACTTGGTGCCGCTGTCATACTTATTCTTCTCAGCTTACTATCACTTTTCTACCCCAACCTCCTTGGTGACCCCGACAATTTCACCCCAGCTAACCCTTTAGTCACACCCCCTCATATTAAACCAGAATGATATTTCCTATTCGCTTACGCTATTTTACGCTCTATCCCTAATAAACTAGGAGGCGTCCTAGCCCTAGCCTTTTCTATTCTTATTTTAATGCTAATACCTGTCTTACACACCTCCAATCAACGAAGCCTAATATTTCGACCCCTATCACAAATCTCATTTTGACTTCTAATTGCAAATACACTTATTTTAACATGAATTGGGGGCCAACCTGTCGAAGACCCCTACGTTATTATCGGACAGTTAGCTTCAATTTGTTACTTTTTAATATTCCTAGTCTTCATCCCATCTTTAGGGGCCCTAGAAAATAAACTCCTAAGCTGATGCCTCAGTAGCTTAATGAAAGCGTCGGCTTTGTAAGCCAAAGAATGGGAGTTCGACCCACCCCTAAGGTATATCGGAATTAGAGGATTTTAACCTCCACAACTAACTCCCAAAGCTAATATTCTCTTTAAATTAAACTCCGTCAAACTTTAATCTTAGGAACTTAAGTTAGTTAAACTAGAAGCCTTCAAAGCTTCAAACAGGGGCTAAAACCCCCTAGTTCCTGTAAACATAAGTGATATATAATCATTCTACATCGTCACTGATCTATTCCACACACTTACTTTCCCCATGTATAATGGTTTATCCATTATACATGGTGTATTGTACTGTATATGCTCGATGTACTTACTATGTTTAATCATACATACACTTACTTTCCCCATGTATAATGGTTTATCCATTATACATGGTGTATTGTACTGTATATGCTCGATGTACTTACTATGTTTAATCATACATACACTTACTTTCCCCATGTATAATGGTTTATCCATTATACATGGTGTATTGTACTGTATATGCTCGATGTACTTACTATGTTTAATCATACATACACTTACTTTCCCCATGTATAATGGTTTATCCATTATAAATGGTGTATTGTACTGTATATGCTCGATGTACTTACTATGTTTAATCATACATACACTTACTTTCCCCATGTATAATGGTTTATCCATTATACATGGTGTATTGTACTGTATATGCTCGATGTACTTACAATGTTTAATCATACATACACTTACTTTCCCCCATGTATAATGGTTTATCCATTATACATGGTGTATTGTACTGTATATGCTCGATGTACTTACTATGTTTAATCATACATACACTTACTTTCCCCATGTATAATGGTTTATCCATTATACATGGTGTATTGTACTATTTATTTAATTGAGTATATTAATTTCCACTTCACCTGGTTAATATTACCTAAATCGTATATCATCATGGATATCCATAATCATTATCCACTCATAATAACCTTTAGCGAGCCAACTATCTTTCCTCTAATCCCTATAAATTCTATTTGCCATGGATATCCACCTATACTGAATATACCTTGATTACCAGACTCATCCGACATTCATTCCTTTATACAATGTTTACACTCAAATATATCAACATCACCCTGTCCGTATCCTCACTATCACGATACTTCACTAAGAACCACATTTTAATTTTGCGTGTGATTCTAACTGGCCCATGATAACCCTAACTGTGCTCAGGTACTTGGACGATCTTACCTTCCGGTGGATCAGCCACAAGTTGACCAGTCAGCCCGATTCAGGAGGCCTCTGTTGATTGTGAATCTCAGGTTCATTACCTGTAAACCAATCATACAGTGATCTTCACGAGGCCTCTCTCGGGATGGATTCATTACTAAATGGCCCATGATAACCCTAACTGTGCTCTCATACTGTGGTAGGGTAGGAAAAAGGGGGCCAAGCACCTGACTACCATCTATTCTTCCAATCATTCTTACAAGGTTGGACATCATATTATGGGACAAGTTGACCATTTTGAGGGATGCTTTAGCATGCCGTGAATGCTTATTAGACATTAGCCTTTGTAATCTACCTAATTCTCCTCTTCTCCGGGTTTTGCCTTTTTTTTTTCGCGATAAACCCCCCTACCCCCCATAGCTTATCTTTTAGCACTTATATCTTGTTAAACCCCCGAAAACAAGAAGAACTAAAAAAATTACTATGAGGCCATCCCTCCCTACTATTGACACCCTCAACTGGACACACAATTAGTAGATAATTGTGCGTACCCAAGTAACAGGTGTCATATTTATATTAGATTAAATACACTCTGCGCCATATCAAGCAATACTGCTTTTTGGTCTATTTATACAACATATTTAATTTTCCCCCCCCC